TTATATATAATAGAATTTAACTAAATCTAAAAAAATCAAAATTTTTTGTGCTATTACACTAATATATATATATATATATATATAATAAAGTGCCTGATAAAAGGATTATTCTGATAGGATAAATAATATAATTTAAATTATCTTTATTAATTAAAAATAAGCTAATTAAAGCTAATGAACTCATACTTCATAAATAAAGATATTCTTTTTTTTAAAAATATTTATAAATTCATCCAAAATAATTATTTTTATCTTTATAATAATAAGAACTATTATAATAATTTCTAATAATTCATGAATTATTAGATGAATATTAATAGAAATTAATTTATTTTCTTTTATTCCTTTAATATTTAATAAAAATTCATGATCGTCAGAAAGAATAATAAAATATTTTTTTATCCAAACAATCTCTTCTCTTCTATTATTTTTTTTTATTATAAATTTATGAAAATTAATTGATTTTAAACTAATTTCTTTAATAAATTTATGCTTAATAATAAAAATAGGAGCTAGACCTTTCCACTTATGATATATTCAAATCATTGAATCAATATCTTGAATAAATTTTTTCTTAATTTCTTCTTGACAAAAAATTATACCCTTAATTATACTATCTTATAATTTTAACTTAAATTTAATTATTATAATAATTTATTTAAATTCCTTATTCAGATTTATAGGAGGGATTAATCAAACTTCAATACGAAAAATCATAGGATATTCATCATTAAACCATATTAGTTGAATATTAAGAAGAATTATAATAAATTTTAATATATTATTAATTTATTTATTTACCTATTTAATTATAATAATAAATATTTGTATAATTATTTACATATTTAATGTAAATAAATTAAATCAATTATTTCAAATTAATAATTTAAAATTAAACTTATTAATATTTAGCTTAATCTTTTTTTCTTTAAGAGGTCTACCTCCTTTTATTGGATTTATTAGAAAATGAATAATTGTTAATTTTTTAATTATAAATAATTTTATTTTTATAAATTTATTCATAATTATTAGATCTTTAATTGTTTTATTTTTTTATTTAAATATAATATATTACATAATTTTATTCAATAAATATAAAATAAAATGATTTTTAAACTTTAATAATATTAATTTATCAAATTTTATAACAATTAATATTTTAATCATATTTTTTTTTGCAGTAATTATATATACATATATATATTAAGATTTTAAGTTAAATAAACTATTAATTTTCAAAATTAAATTTAAAAACTTAAATTTTTAAATCTTAAAAAAAATTAACCTTTAAATTTGCAATTTAATATCATTATTGAATATAAGATTAGTAAAAAAATATTAATATTTATAAATAAATTTACAATTTATTGCCTAATTTCAGCCATTTTACTATTATAAAATGATTATATTCTACAAATCATAAAAATATTGGAACTTTATATTTTATTTTTGGTATTTGAGCAAGATTATTAGGTACCTCTTTAAGAATATTAATTCGCATTGAATTAAATAATCCAACTTCATTTATCAATAATGATCAAATTTATAATTCTATTATCACTATTCATGCTTTTATTATAATTTTTTTTATAGTAATACCCATTATAATTGGAGGGTTTGGAAACTGACTAGTACCTTTAATATTAGGAGCCCCCGATATAGCTTTTCCTCGAATAAATAATTTAAGATTTTGATTTTTACCTCCTTCCATTTTATTTTTAATTTCTAGAATATTTATAGATAACAGAGCAGGAACTGGTTGAACAGTATATCCCCCACTTTCCAACCAAATATTTCATATAGGAAAAGCAATTGATATTTCAATCTTTTCTCTTCATCTCGCAGGAATTTCATCAATTTTAGGAGCTATTAATTTTATTACAACAATTATTAATATAAAATTAAACTCAACATCTTTTGAATTAGTTTCTTTATTTGTGTGATCAATTGGAATTACCGCTCTTTTATTATTACTATCATTACCCGTATTAGCAGGAGCAATTACCATATTATTAACAGACCGAAACTTAAATACATCTTTTTTTGACCCCGCAGGAGGAGGAGATCCTATCTTATACCAACACTTATTTTGATTTTTTGGACATCCAGAAGTCTATATTTTAATTTTACCCGGATTTGGAATTATTTCACATATCATTATTAATGAAAGAGGAAAAAATGAATCATTTGGAGTATTAGGAATAATTTATGCTATATTATCAATCGGATTACTAGGATTTGTTGTCTGAGGGCATCATATATTTACTGTAGGGATAGATATTGATACACGAGCCTATTACACTTCAATTACTATAATCATCGCTATTCCAACAGGAATCAAAATTTTTAGATGACTTACAACATTAAATGGTATTAAAATTAAATTCAATAGAATAATTAATTGAACTTTAGGGTTCGTGTTTTTATTTACAGTAGGAGGACTAACTGGAATTATTCTATCAAATTCTTCTATTGATATTGTTTTACATGATACATATTATGTTGTAGCCCACTTTCACTACGTTCTTTCAATAGGAGCAGTATTTGCTATTATAGCAGGATTTATTTTTTGATTCCCATTAATTTCAGGATTATCAATAAATGAAAACCTATTAAAAATTCAATTTTTAATTATATTTTTAGGGGTAAATTTAACATTTTTCCCACAACACTTTTTAGGACTCTCTGGTATACCCCGACGATACTCTAATTACCCTGATTATTATTATTTATGAAATATAGTGTCATCATTAGGGTCAACAATCTCCTTCATTGCAGTAATAATATTTTTTGTAATTTTATGAATAACAATAATCAATAAAAACTACATTTTATTTAATATTCAATCTAAACCTTTTATTGAATGAATTCAATTTTTACCTCCACAAGAACACAGATTTAACGAACTACCCATTATAACAAATTTCTAATATGGCAGAAATAATGCATTAAGTTTAAACCTTAATAATAAAGATTTATCTTTTTTTAGAAATAACCTCATGATATAATATCAATTTACAAAATAGAAGATCTCCTCTAATAGAACAATTAATTTTCTTTCATGATAGCGCCATATTTTTTATTATTCTTATTACAATTTTTATTCTTTATTTCATAATTAATATAAGAAAAAATAAATTAATTAACTTAAATTTAATTGAAAACCAAACAATTGAAACAATCTGAACAATTGCTCCATCTATTATCTTAATTAATATTGCTTTACCATCTCTTCAATTAATTTATATAATTGATGAAGCCAATAACCCCTCAATTTCTATTAAAATTATTGGACATCAATGATATTGATCTTATGAATATACAGATTTTAACAGAATTAAATTTGATTCTTATATAATTAATAATAATAACTTAAACAAATTTAATTTGTTAGATACAGATAATCAAGTAATTGTGCCTATAAATAATCAAATTCGAGCTTTAATTACATCTTATGATGTAATTCATGCCTGAACTATTCCAAGATTAGGGGTAAAAACTGATGCTCTTCCAGGTCGATTAAATCAATTATCATTCATAATTAACCGTCCTGGAATTTTTTATGGTCAATGTTCAGAAATTTGCGGAATAAACCATAGATTCATACCAATTTCTATAGAAAGAATTAATATTAATTACTTTATTAAATGAATTCAATCAATATCATTAGATAACTTAAAGTAAGTAAAAGTCTCTTAAACTTTATAATAATAATTAACGACTATTTCTAATGAAAGAATTAGTTAATATACATATTAATATAAATTTGTCAAATTTAAGTAATTTTAATAAAAATATTCTTTTATACCTCAAATATACCCAATAAATTGAATAATAATTATAACATATTTTTTAACCATCTTTTATTTTATAATTATGTTAATTTATTATTTTAATATTAATCTAAACAATAATAATAATAATCATAAATTAAAAAAAAATCAAATAAACATTAAATGATAAACAACTTATTTTTAATTTTTGACCCCTCAACCTACATCAAACTATCATTAAATTGAATTAGATCTCTTCTAATTATAATATTATTACCTATAATATTCTGAATTATCCCATCTCGAATTTATATTATAATATGATTATTAATAAATAAGTTAATAGAAGAAACAAAAGAAATCATTAAAAACAATAATATAAAATTAATATTTATTACAATTTTCTTATTTATTATACTAAATAATTTTATAGGATTATTCCCATATATCTTTACTTCAACAAGACATATCTCAACAAATTTAACTTTTGCACTACCTATTTGATTGTCTTTAATAATTTTTGGATGATTAAAAAATATAAATCATATATTTATTCACTTAATCCCCCAAGGAACCCCCTTAATTTTAATACCTTTTATAGTTATAATCGAAACAATTAGAAATATTATTCGACCTTTAACATTAACTGTACGATTAACTGCTAATATAATTGCAGGCCATTTACTATTAACTTTACTATCAAGATTAAAAAATCATATAAATATTATTATAATCCCAAGATTATTATTTATTCAAATTATCTTATTAATATTAGAAATATCAGTAGCTATCATTCAAGCTTACGTTTTTATGGTATTAATTTCTTTATACATAAAGGAAACAAACTAATGAATAAATTTAACCACCCATTTCATCTAGTAAATTATAGTCCTTGACCACTAACAAGTGCAATAGGAACAATAACTATAATAATAGGAATAACTAAATGATTCCATTACAATATAAATATAATAATAATAATAGGATTAACAATTGTAATTTTATCAATAATTCAATGATGACGAGATGTAATACGAGAAAGAACTTTCCAAGGCTATCACTCATCTAAAGTAATATTAAATATAAAATGAGGGATAGTATTATTTATTATCTCAGAATTATTTTTCTTCGTATCATTTTTTTGAACTTTCTTTCATAGAAGGCTAAGACCAAATATAGAAATTGGACTTTTATGACCCCCCAAAAATATTATAAGATTTAATCCATTTAAAATCCCTTTACTAAATACCATTATTTTATTATCATCAGGAATCTCAGTTACTTGAGCCCATCATTCTTTATTAAATAATAATTATTCTAAAACTAATTTAAGATTATTTGTTACTATTTTTTTAGGGCTATATTTTTCAATTATTCAACTTATAGAATATATAGAATCATCATTTTCTATAGCTGATAGAATTTATGGATCAACATTTTTTATTATAACAGGATTCCATGGTCTACATGTATTAATTGGAACAATATTTTTAATTGTATGTTTTTTACGACAATTAAAATTACAATTTTCTAATCAACATCACTTTGGATTTGAAGCAGCTATTTGATATTGACATTTTGTAGATGTAGTATGACTATTCCTATTTATTTTTATTTATTGATGAGCTAAATATTTATATAATATAAAAAATATATTTGATTTCCAATCAAAAAATTTAATAAAATTAATATAAATAATCAAATTACTAATAATTAATTTTACTATTATTAGATTAATTTCAATTATCTTAATTATATTAAATATTATTATTTCAAAAAAAATTAAAAAAAACCAAGAAAAAAATTCAACTTTTGAATGTGGGTTTAACCCCAACTCAAAGTCACGATTACCTTTTTCAATTCATTTTTTTATTATTACTATATTATTTTTAATTTTTGATATTGAAATTACTATTCTATTACCATTTTTATTAACAATAAATAATTGCAATATATTTAACTATATATTAATATTCTATTTTTTCTTGATTATTTTAATTGCAAGTATTATTCATGAATGAAATCAAAATATTCTAAATTGAAAAATCTAGGATTATAGTTTAAATAAAATAATTGATTTGCAATCAATAGATATTATTTATTAATTTATCTTAAATAAATATGAATACTAAATAGTAATTTAATTTCGACTTAAATCCTGAATATAAAAGATTATTCTCATATTTTAATTGAAACCAAAAAGAGGTCTATCACTGTTAATGATAAAATTGAAATTTCATTTCCAATTAGAAATAAAATAATTAAACTTCTAATTTAATAAAAGTGATTAAATTCATTAATATTTCTTATTTATATAGTTTATTAAAAACATTACATTTTCAATGTAAAAATAAATTATATTTTATAAATATTTAAAAATTAAAAAATTTCCTTAATATCTTCAATATTACACTCTATATAAGCTATTTAAATTAAAATATAAATATTATTATTAAAAAAAAAAATATTAGTAAATAAAATTTTAAATTATTTAATTGAATAAAATGATTAATTAAACTATAATTAGATAGTTTTAAATATAAACCTTGACTACCAATTTTTTCAAACCAACCTAAATTTAAATTTTTATCTAATATCTTGGAAAAAAAAAATAAAAAATAATTTAAACCGTAAGTTAATAAATTAATTATAAATAATATTCTATTAATATATAAACAAAACTTTAAATAATTACTCATAAACCCAGAAATTTTTATTTTATAAATAAAATAACCCATAAATAACCCCAAAATCATAAATAATATAATTATAGACTTTAATAAATTCCTTAAATAAATAAAATTTAAATTATAAAAAATTAACCAATTTAATGTACAACCAATATATAAAGTAAATAATATCAAAATAAATATACTTAAAATTATTTTATAATTATTATAAAATGAAAATAAAACATAATAATTAATATAACTAAATAAAGAATAATAAATTAAACGTAATGTATAAGAAACAGTTAACCCAATAGAAAAAAAAAAAAAAAAAAAAAAAATTAAATTAAATTTTATAAATATATATATTTCTAATATCATATCCTTAGAATAAAACCCCGCTAAAAAAGGTAACCCACACAAAGATAAATTACCAATATTAAATATTAAACATAAAATAGGAGATAATTGAATTAAATTCCCTATTAAACGAATATCTTGATTATTATTTATTATATGAATTATAATACCAGCACATATAAAAAGTATAGATTTAAACATAGCATGAGTTATTAAATGAAAAAAACATAATAATTTTAAATTTATACTTAATACACTTAATATTAAGCCAAGTTGACTTAAAGTAGATAGAGCAATAATTTTTTTTAAATCAAACTCATAATTAGCACAAACTCCAGCTATAAATATAGTTAATAAAGATAAAACAAATAATAATTTTAAAATAAAAGTATTTTCTAAAACATTTATAAATCGAATTAATAAATAAACCCCAGCAGTCACTAAAGTAGAAGAATGAACTAAAGCGGAGACAGGAGTAGGAGCAGCTATAGCTGCAGGAAGTCAAATAGAAAAAGGAATTTGAGCTCTTTTAGTAATTGCTCCTAAAAACAATAATAAAGAAATTATTTTTATTTCTAAATCAAAAAATATAAATTCATCTAACATAAACATTCTTCAACTACCATAATTAATTATCCATCTAATAGATAATAAAATTAAAGCATCACCTACCCGATTTATTAGAACGGTTAATATCCCAGAATTATAAGATTTAACATTTTGATAATAAATAATTAAAGCATAAGATACAAATCCTAACCCATCTCAACCTAATAAAATACTAATTAAATTAGGACTTAAAATTATTAAAAACATAGAAAAAATAAACAATAAAACTAACAAAATAAATCGAAGTTGAAAAATTTCAACTATTATATAAAATTTTCTATAATACACTACTATTCTTGAAATTAACATAACTAAAGAAATAAATATTAAAGAAACCCAATCTAATAAAATTAAAAATACAATATTTCTAGAATTTAAAGAAATTAACTCTCATTCTAAAACAAAGTAATAATTTAATATTAAAAAATTTAAACCTATACACATAAAAAAAAAAAAAAAAAAAAAAAGATATATATAAGAAATAAAATATTTACATAAAATAATTTAGAATACAACAATATAACTTTGATATCACAAATCAATATTTTAATTAAACTAACTAAATTAACTTATTAAAAAAATAAAATCAAAAGAAAAAAATAAAATATTTAAAGGCAATCAATGTAATAATAAAACTAAATACTCTCGAGACATGATCATATTAAATCTTAGTAAGTTATCTAACAACTTACCATGCTGAGTAAAAGAATACAAGTATAAATTATAAACTGCTCTAAAAAAATTTAAACTAAATAAAATAAATAAAAAATACTTAGAATAACTAATAATAGCAATTATTAATCTAATCTCTCCTAATAAATTTAATGAAGGAGGTGAAGCTATATTTGAACTAATTATCAAAAATCATCAAAATCTTAATAAAGGAAATAAATTAATTAACCCCTTATTCAATAATATTCTCCGACTTAATAATCGTTCATATAAAATGTTCGCTAATAAAAACATACCAGACGAACATAACCCATGACCTAATATTAAAACATAACTTCCTATTATTCCAAAAAAATTCAAAGATATAATACCACCAATAACTATTGATATATGAACAATAGATGATATAGCAATTAACAATTTTATATCAATTTGTAATAAACAAACTAAAGCTAAATATACTCCCCCAATTAAAGAAAAAATAATAAAAAAAAAATTTAAATTTAATGAATTTAATAAATAAAAATTTATAGTACGAATTAAACCATACCCCCCTAATTTTAATATGATCCCAGCTAAAATTATTGAACCAGAAACAGGAGATTCAACATGGGCTTTTAATAATCATAAATGAAATAAAAATATTGGTATTTTTACTAAAAAAGACATTGTGAAAATTAAATATAAAATTATATTGTCTACATTATTAATCAAATATATAATTATACAATTAAATGAAAAATATAAATATACAATCCCAATAAGTATAGGTAAAGATAAAAATAAAGTATAAAATAATAAATAAATACCAGCTTGAACCCGATCAACTTGATATCCTCACCCCATAATTAATAATAAAACAGGAATTAAAGAAATCTCAAATAATAAATAAAAAATAAAAATATTTATTCTTAAAAAAACTATAAATAATAAACCTAATATAAACAATAAATTAAATAGATAAAACTTTACATTTAAATTTTTATAGTAAATTAAATCAGTTGACATAACCATTAATAAAATAATTCATAAACTTAAAATTATTAATCCTATTGATAAAATATCTATAGAAAATATTATTGACAAATTAAAAAAATTAAAAATATTAAAATTTATTAATAATAAATAAATCAATAAAAATACTAATATAAACAAAAACCAATAATTTCTAAAGAAAAAAAAAAAAAAAAAAAAAAAAATAAACTTTAACATTCTAATAAATTTATTAAAAAAAAAATATCATTACCTCAAAACCGAATTATTAAAATTATAATCATTAACCCAACTACACTTCCTAATACTATAAAAACTATAAATATTAACAAAAAATAAAATTCAAAATAAAATCTTATTAAAAATTTTAATAATAATATTAACAATCTTAACAAAGAAAATTCTAATCTCAATAATATTGTAAGTAATACCTTACGATTCAATAATAATATTAAAAGTCCATTAAAAAATATAAATAAAAATATAAAATTTAATAAAATAGTTTTGATAGTTTAACATAAAACATTGATTTTGTATATCAAAAATAAAAAAATATTTTTCAAAACTCAAAAAAAATATATTATATCATCAATAATCTCCAAAATTATTATTTTATTTAAACTATTTTTTGAAATATTTAATATTATTTTATTTATATTTTTTATAATTATAAATATTTTATTTATAATGAGAAACACTCCTTTAACAATCAATTTAATTATCTTAATTTTAATAATTAATAATTGTATATTAATAAATTTTATAATAAATTCTCCATGATATTCATATATCACTTTTATTATATTTGTTAGAGGACTAATAATTTTATTTATATATATATGTAGAATTACCTCTAGTATAAAATTTACAATTAAAAATATTATTATTACATTATTTATAATAACAATTAGAATCTCAATTATTCTATTCATAATAAATAACATATTAACATTTATAAAATTTAACTACAATAATTTTAATAATATAATTTTAGAAAATAGTTCTATAATATTAATAAAATTATTTAATAATAAATCACTATACATTACAATCATAATTATTATTACATTATTCATAATATTAATTTTTTCTTCACATTTAATTTTCAATATAAATGAACCAATACGAAAAAAATACTAATGACAAATATTATATCAATAAAAAAAAATCACCCAATTTTAAAAATCATCAATAAATCTTTGATTAATTTACCATCCCCAAATAATATTAGATTTTTCTGAAATTATGGATCTCTGTTAGGGCTATGCATAATAATTCAAATTTTAACAGGAATTTTTTTATCTATAAATTATAGAACTCACTCTGATTTAGCTTTCCAAAGAATTAACCATATCAATCATAATGTAAATAATGGATGAATAATACGAATCCTGCATGCAAATGGAGCTTCTTTTTTTTTTATTTGTGTTTATATTCATATTGGACGAAATATTTATTATGAATTATTTATAAATAAAATAACATGATTTGTTGGAATTATTATTTTATTACTAATAATAATAACTGCTTTTATAGGGTATGTTTTACCATGAGGACAAATATCTTTTTGAGGAGCTACAGTAATTACAAACTTAATGTCTGCTATCCCTTACATTGGAAATGATTTAGTACAATGAATTTGAAGAGGATTTTCTATTAATAATGCAACTCTAAATCGATTTTTTTCTCTACACTTTATTTTACCTTTTGTTTTATTAATATTAATTATAATCCATTTAATATTTCTTCATGTTAAAGGATCCGGTAACCCTTTAAATATTAATAACAACTTTGATAAAATCCCATTTCATCCTTATTTTTCATGAAAAGACTTATTAGGATTTTTAATTTTAATTATAATTTTAATAATATTTTCAATAAAAATACCATATTTATTAAATGATAACGATAATTTTATTGAGGCAAACCCAATAGTTACCCCCATCCACATTCAACCTGAATGATACTTTTTATTCGCATATAGAATTTTACGCTCAATCCCTAATAAATTAGGAGGAGTTATAGCATTGGTAATATCAATTTTAATTTTATATATTATACCTTTTACTTTTAATAAAATAATCAAAGGAAATAGATTTTACACTATCAATAAAATTTATTTTTTTTTATTTTTAAATCTATTTATTTTATTATCATGAATCGGAGGCAACCCTGTAGAAGATCCTTATATTAAATTAAATCAATTAATTTCTTCAATATATTTCATATATTTTATTATTAATCCATATATTAACAAACTATGAAATAAGTTACTAATATAAAATTAATGAACTTGTAAAAGTATTTGTTTTGAAAACTTAAAAAAGAATTAAATATTCTATTAATTTATATACTAAATAAATTTCAATTTATCAGAAACTTTAATCTAAAATAGAATAAAATTATAAATATAGAAATAGGTAAATAAATTTTTCAATTTAAATATATCAACTTATCGTATCGATACCGAGGCAAAGAACCTCGTATTAAAATAAATAAAAATATTAAAAATAATATTTTTATAAACCTAACAATACTACCTAAAGAAACCCCTAAAAATATAATTATAAATAAAAATCTTATAAGTATAATTATTGAATATTCTCCTAAAAAAATTAAAGCAAATAAAGAACCACCATATTCAATATTAAAGCCAGACACCAATTCTCTTTCCCCCTCTGAAAAATCTAAAGGTCTACGATTAGTTTCTGCTAATATTCTTATAAATAAAATCACAGATATAGGATATAAAAATATAATAAACCAATTAAAATTTTGATATAAATCAAAATAAATAAAATTAAAATTTATTAAAAAAATAAAATTATTTAATATAATAATAATAAGACTAACTTCATAAGAAATAACCTGAATAACTGAACGTAACCCCCCTAAAATTGAATAACTAGAATTTGAAGACCACCCTATAAATATTAACATAAAAACATTAATACCCAAACAACAAAGAAGAAACAAAAAACCTATATCAAATATAAATATTGATTCAAAATAAGGTATTAATAATCAAATAAACAAAGAATTAATTAAAGTAAATACAGGACTTAATAAATATAAATAATAATTAATATTAATTAAATAAATTATTTCTTTAGAAAATAATTTTATTGCATCTCTAAAAGGCTGAACTAACCCAATAACTCCTAATTTATTAGGCCCTTTACGAATTTGAATATAACCTAAAACCTTACGTTCTAATAAAGTAAAAAAAGCTACACTAATTAAAACTATAATCAATAAAATAATCATTCTAATTAAATAAATTAATAAAATTACTATTTATATAATAAATTATATATAAATTAAACTCTAAATTTAATGACATTTTTCTGCTAAAATAGTTAATATAATTCTCAAAAAAAAAAAAATTTAAATATAATATTCCTTTCGTACTAATATAATTAACCTAATTAAAGATAGAAACCAACCTGGCTCACGCCGGTCTAAACTCAGATCATGTAGGAAACCATTAGTCGAACAGACTAAATATTTAATCTTTTGCCTCTAAATATTATCCTAATCCAACATCGAGGTCATAATCTTTAAATTTTATATGAACTAAAATTTAAAATTATGCTGTTATCCCTAAGGTAACTTATTTTTAAAAATAAAATAAATTATAATAATCATATATTAATGAAAAAAATTTTTAAAAGTTTAATATATTTTAAAATCACCCCAATTTAATAACTTATTTTATAAATAAAATAAATTATAAAGATCTATAGGGTCTTCTTGTCTAATAAAAAAATTTTAACTTTTTCATTAAAATTTAAAATTTTATTAATTAAAACTAAAAAAAATTTTATTTCATTAAATCATTCATTCAAGTTCCTAATTAAGAAACTAATTATTATGCTACCTTTGTACAGTTAAAATACTGCAGCCCTTTAAATCATCAGTGGGCAGATTTTACTTTATAATTACTACCATAAAGAAATGTTTTTATTAAACATTTGAAAAAAAAATTGTCGAATTCATTAATTTTAATTAAAAATAAATATTTAATTACTTAATTTTAAATATACTAATTTTATCATTATAACAATTATTTATTAATTAAAAATTTTTTTTTATAAATATTTAATATTTTAAATAAATAATTAATAAAATAAAATTTTTTAAAAAAAAATAAAATTAATACACAATATTAATATTATAAATTTTAATAAAAAAAAATATTTAAATATTTTTTTTTAAGCTTATCCCTAAAAAAATTAATTTTTAATTAATATAAAATAATCAAATACATTATATATAATTAAAAATTAAATTTAATTTTTTCTAAAAAAATTAGATATAAATTAAAACCAATAACTTTTTATTTATATTTAAATATAATAAATAATAATTAAACATTAAAATTAATATTTAAATAAATCTTTAATTTTCGAATAAATTTAAATAATTAAAATTAATTTAATAAACTCTGATACACAAGATACAATAAATTAAATTTTCTTATAATTTAATAATACATTTATATAAATATACATATTATTTTACAATAATAATTCACTATAAATAAAAAAATTTTTTATAAATTAAAGAATAAAACAAATAACAATAAAAATATTTTATTTTTATATAATAATAAACTTAAAATTAATTTAAATTTAATTCAATCAAATTATATTGATTCGCACAATTTAAATTTATTGTAAATAAAACACTTCCTATAAGTTTTAATTTGTAATCTAAAATCATTTTCCAATAATTTTACTTTGTTACGACTTGTCTTAATTAATTTTAAAAATACAATTTTAAAAAAAATAATAAGAATGACGGGCAATATGTACATATTTTAAAACTTTAATCATTTATAATAAATTTAATAAATTACTATTAAATCCAATTTCATAAAATTTATAAAAAAATTAATTCAATTAATAAATTAAATGTAATTCATAATATTCTTAAATATAACTGTATCTTGATTTGAATTCATATTAAATTTAATAATTAATCATTTATATTAAATAAAAATAATTTAAACAATGATATACAAATAAAATTTAAGTAAAATTAATCGTGTATTATCAATCAATAAACAAATTCCTCTAAATTGATTAAAATACTGCCATATTCTTTAAATTTAAAATTATAATAATACTTATAATAAATATCAATTATATAATAGGGTATCTAATCCTAGTTTAATACTAATTTTTTACAAATCATAAACCTTATATAGATAATCATAAAATAAATTTTAATTTCACTCAAAAATTTATCAATAAAATTAAATAATATCATATAAAATATATAAAATAATATTTTCATTATTTTTTGTATTACCGCGACTGCTGGCACAAATTTTTGACAATAATAATTTTATATTATTTTATTTAAATTACATTAATTTTATAATATTATATATTAAAATATATAAATTTTAATAATATTTAATTTATGTTAAAAATTTTAAGAAAAATCTTATATAAATAATAAATAAAAATAAAAATATAAAAACTAGAAATAATTTTATAAATTTAATAAATAAATAGTTTTTTTTTTTAATATAAATAATTTATTTATATATATATATATATATAATAATATATAAATGTATATATATATATAAATTATTTATATATTATTATATATTTATATATAATAATATATAAATGTATATATATATATAAATTATTTATATATTATTAAATATATATTATTATTTTTATATATAAATATAATTTATAAATAATCATATATATATAAATAATTTATATATTATTATATGTATATATATAATAATATATAAATGTATATATATATATAAATTATTTATATATTATTATATATTTATATATAATAATATATAAATGTATATATATATATAAATTATTTATATATAATTAAATATATATATAATATATAATATTTTTAACCAACCTA